AAGGTTAATATTGAGAGTGTTATTAGGTTATTAAAAAGGCATTAGTCAATAGTAACGAAATAGAGCTGGGGGTCCATATCTATAGATAGTCACGAACTAAATGTGATTTTGGTATTTGTGATTTATATCTATTAAGAATTGGTAAGTGGTAAATATTTTTCATTGAAGGGTAAGAGGTTAAGTTAAATTATTTATTTATTTTTGGTTGTTGGATGTGTACGTATGTATGTGTATACGTGCGTATACGTGGGTGCCTGTATGCTGTATGTTGTGACCTTATAAGTTGAGTTGTATGTCCCGTAACCATTGACTGAATAACACCTAACCTATGTATTGTTGAGTCCTAGCATAGAGAATAAGTCCAGCTACATAATATCTGACTGCGTCGAGACCTTTAGGTCATAGCTGAGTCATAGCAAGTTCTCCCCCCCCAAATAAAAAGATACCAAATGCATGACACCACAGTTATGTGTGATCATGGGCTGATTAGTCACTAGTCCATCGAGATGTCCCATTTGAGAGGATTGTAGGATTGGAGTAAATAACTTCCATGGCCCTGAGGTAAGAACCAGATGCCAGGTATAGTTCCAGTATAGAAACCCCCACGTTGAAATGGGCCCGGAGCGAGAAGAGGTATACGTCTAGCAAGGATTGATGGTTTCTCGGGGGCAGGTGGTCAAGCTGTAATAACTGAAGAACATAGAAAACTGCTCGTAAGTAGTATAATGCACGATTATGCATAGTATGTAATATGTAATATTAATAGATATATTGTACATGCCTAATATTCATGGGGACTAGCGGTTAATGCACGATGTACATACCGGGGGGGGGGGGGGAAGCTAGCGGTTAATGTACGGTGTACATAGTGTGTTTTGTATAGCATTGATGGATAGATTGYATATGGGGGGTTAATAATTAATATGTAACGCNTGCTATGTTAGGTAGAATTATATATGCTTGTTGGGAGATTTTTAAGACATACTGGGCAAGCACAGTTCGAATGCGTGCAATATATGAATTACAAAAATTATTGGGTGGTTTCTTAGTATTGCAGGGAATAGTTTAAAAAGAATTTCAGCTTTGGGTGCTGATGGTGGGGCTGTTGCTTCTTCCTTGAGAGTCTTAGGGAGGATAAATGCTCTCCTTTTTTGGTTTACAAGACCAAGGTATTTGTATATACTACAAAGACTCTTCATTTTAGTAAGTGGTTTTCAATAATACTAAAGATTGGTATTAGGATGAGGAGAATTAGAAAGTAGGAGATGGAGGCTAGTTGTCCAATAATAATGAAAGGATGTTCTACTGGTTGGCCTCCGATTCACGTTAGGGTAAGTAAGTTAGCTACTAGGATTCAAAATAGGCATTGGCTAAGGGGTCGGAATATTATGCTTCGTTGTTTTGAGGTATGTAGTATTGGAATAATTGCTAGGACTAGAATTGATAAAATGAGGGCTAATACTCCTCCTAGTTTGTTAGGAATGGATCGGAGAATTGCGTATGCAAATAGGAAATATCACTCGGGTTTAATATGGGGTGGAGTGTTTAGAGGGTTAGCAGGGGTATAGTTGTCTGGGTCTCCTAGGAGGTCAGGAGAGAATAGTACTAGTAGTATTAATGTTGTGATTAAAAATAGCAGACCTAGAATGTCTTTGATTGTGTAATAGGGGTGAAATGGAATTTTGTCTGAGTCAGATATTACTCCTGAAGGGTTGTTAGATCCTGTTTCGTGGAGGAATAATAAGTGTACTGCTGCTAAGGCTGAGATAATGAAGGGGAGAATAAAGTGGAAGGCAAAGAAACGTGTTAGAGTGGCTTTATCTACTGAGAAGCCTCCTCAAATTCATTCTACTAGGTCGGTTCCGATATAGGGGATTGCTGATAGGAGGTTTGTAATTACTGTGGCTCCTCAGAAGGATATTTGGCCTCATGGTAGAACATAACCTATGAAGGCTGTAGCTATCACTGTGAATAATAATAGGATTCCAATGTTTCATGTTTCTGAAAAGGTATAAGAGCCATAATATATTCCTCGGCCTACATGAATGAATAGGCAGATAAAAAATATAGAGGCTCCGTTCGCATGCATATATCGAATGATTCAACCGTAATTGACGTCACGGCAAATATGGGTTACTGATGAGAAGGCGGTTATTGTATCTGATGAGTAGTGTATGGCTAAGAATAGGCCTGTTAAGATTTGTAAGATAAGGCAAATTCCTAATAGGGAGCCGAAATTTCATCATGCTGAGATGTTAGAGGGAGCAGGTAAATCAATGAATGATTTATTGATAATTTTGGCGAGCGGGTGGGATTTTCGGATGTTGGTCATTAAATTCTTATAGTTGAAATACAACGATGGTTTTTCATATCATTGGTCATGGTTAGATTCCATGTGAGAATAATGACAACATACATTGTATTTATTTTAAGTGTTATCTTTGTGATTAGCTTTGTTAGTTTTTCTTCAAAGCCTTCTCCAATTTATGGTGGGTTTGGTTTAATTGTGGCTGGCAGTATTGGTTGTGGTATTGTGTTAAATTTTGGGGGTTCTTTTTTAGGTTTAATGGTCTTTTTAATTTATTTAGGGGGTATGCTTGTGGTGTTTGGATATACTACGGCTATGGCTACTGAGCCATATCCTGAGGCTTGAGCGTCTAATAAATCTGTATTTGCGATGTTTATTACAGGTGTATTAGCGGAGTTGTTAACTGTTTGCTATATTTTAGAGGAGGATGAGGTTGAGGTAGTATTTAAGTTTAATGGTGCAGGTGATTGGGTTATTTATGATACAGGTGATTCAGGTTTTTTCAGTGAGGAGGCAATAGGAATTGCGGCTTTGTATAGCTATGGGACTTGATTAGTTATTGTTACTGGTTGGTCCTTGCTTACTGGAGTACTAGTAATTATGGAGATTACTCGTGGAAACTAAGTAGAAATAAGCTTAGAGTTAAGGTAATTAGAAAAGAGAGGAAATATAGTTTAATTAATCCTTTTTGATTTGAGATGGTGGTGGACGATTTTATTTGGAAATGTGAGATGGATTTTGGTAATACATTTTCTAGTCAAATTGCATCTAATAGTATTGAAGCAGATTTTTGACTTATAGTTAGATTAACTATTGGTGGGAGGCGGTGAATAATAGTTGGGAAATATCCTAAAAGGTTAGAAAACTTGAAGAGGTTTGTAGGATAATTAAATTTTAGGTTTTTAGTTGTGAGGTTTAATTCTAATGCCAAGATAAAACCTATAATAGTCACGGCAAGGGCTGTTAATTTTAGATAATGAGGCATAGTTATCTGTGGAATTGTTATTGGGGGGATATTTTGAGAAATTATATACCCTGCAAAAATGCTTCCAATTGAAAGACGTTTAATGGAATTAATTAGGAGAGGGTTATTTTCATTGATTAAAGTTAAGGAATTAGAACGAGGTTGTCCTAGGAGTACATAGAATATCATTCGAGTGCTGTAGGCTGCCGTTAGGGATGTGGCAATAAGAGTTATTAGTAGGGCTCAGGCGTTGGTATACGACGTGTTGGCTGTTTCGATAATTAGGTCTTTGGAGTAAAATCCTGTTAGGAAAGGCATGCCTGTAAGTGCGAGACTTCCGATAATAAGGGAGGTTGTAGTGAATGGTATTGATTTATATAGACCACCTATTTTTCGAATATCTTGTTCGTCGTTTAGGTTGTGGATGATTGATCCAGAGCATAAGAATAGTATTGCTTTAAAAAATGCATGGGTACAGATATGTAGAAATGCGAGATAGGGGTGATTAATTCCAATTGTTACGATTATTAACCCAAGTTGGCTTGAGGTGGAAAAAGCAACAATTTTTTTGATATCGTTTTGTGTGAGAGCACATATAGCTGTAAATAGGGTTGTTATAGCTCCTAGACATAATGTTATAGTTTGAATAGTTTTGTTTTGTTCTATAAGGGGATAAAAGCGGATTAATAAAAAGACTCCGGCTACAACTATTGTGCTTGAGTGGAGTAGGGCAGATACGGGGGTAGGGCCTTCTATAGCTGATGGCAATCAAGGGTGGAGGCTGAATTGGGCAGATTTACCAGTAGCTGCTAAGAGAAGTCCTGTTAAAGGAATGTTTAGGTTTTCATATTGAGTGATGAAAATTTGTTGGAAGTCTCATGTGTTTGAGTTAGTAAAAAATCATGCTATAGCTATAATAAATCCTACGTCTCCGATACGATTATATAGAATAGCTTGTAGGGCGGCAGTATTTGCGTCAGTTCGGCCATATCATCACCCAATGAGAAGAAAGGATATAATGCCGACTCCTTCTCATCCAATGAATAATTGGAATAGGTTGTTAGCAGTTACTAGGATAATTATAGTAATGAGAAATATAAGAAGATATTTGAAGAACCGGTTAATGTACGGGTCTGTATGTATATATCACATTGAGAATTCTATAATAGATCATGTAACAAAAAGTGCTACTGGAATAAATATGATTGAGAAGTAATCTAGTTTAAAACTTAGGGATAGTTTTAGAGTTTGTATTGTTAATCAGTGTCAATTTGAGATAATTGTTTCTTGTCCGGATGAGATAAATATTATAGTTGGAAATATGCTAATAGCAAAAGCATAAGAGATTGTAGTTTTTACATATTGGGGGTATAGGTTATTTTTGTATATTTGGGAGTTACATGTGATGATAGGGAGGAGTAAAATAATTATGGTTGTTAGTGTTAATGATGTAAATAGATTAATTACTTTTATTTGGAGTTGCACCAATTTTTTGGTTCCTAAGACCAATGGATTACTTCTATCCTATAAAAGTTGAAAAAGCCGTGTTTTTAAACATGGAAGCATGAATTAGCAGTTCTTGCATACTTTTTCGGTAAATAAGAAGATTTAAACTTCTATCATTAGATTCACAATCTAATGTTTTGGTTAAACTATATTTACAGTGAATGGGACCTAGAATGATTTTGGGGTTCAGGGATAAAAGTAATAATGGAAATAGATGAAGTGTTATTAGAGCATTTTCTCGTGTAAAAGAAGGCTTAATATTTATAATATGGTGTGAATATTTGCCTCGTTGAGTTGTGATTAATATGTAGAGGGAATATAGGGCTGTAATAATGATGTTAGTTCCTATAAGGATAATAGTAAAATTAGATCAGGAGAAGGAAGCTATCACTACAAATAATTCTCCGATTAAGTTGATTGTGGGGGGCAAGGCTAGATTTGCTAGACTAGCTAATAGTCATCATGCAGCCATAAGAGGGAGAAGAGTTTGTAGGCCTCGTGCTAAAATTATTGTTCGACTATGTACTCGTTCGTAGTTTGAATTTGCTAAGCAAAATAGTATTGATGATGTTAAACCATGAGCAATTATTAGGGCTGTTGCTCCTATGTAGCTTCATGGTGTTTGGATAAGTACAGCTACGATTACTAGGGCTATGTGACTTACGGATGAGTATGCAATTAGAGATTTTAAATCTGTTTGACGTAGACAAATAGAGCTTGTTATGATTATGCCTCATAGGGATAATATTAGGAAAGGATATGCTATTTGATTTGTTAAGGGGTTGAGTAATGTAGTAATACGCATTATTCCATATCCCCCTAGTTTAAGTAATACTGCGGCGAGGACTATTGATCCGGCAATGGGGGCTTCTACATGTGCTTTAGGTAGTCAAAGGTGTAATCCATATAAGGGTATTTTTACTATAAATGCTATTATACATGCTAGTCAGAGAAAGATATTAGATCAGGTGGGTGAGATAGGTACTGTTCAGTATTGTATGATTAGAAAATTCAGTGACCCGAGTGAATTTTGTATGTATAGTAGTGCAACTAAGAGGGGTAGTGAGCCTACTAGGGTGTAAAATAAGAAGTATAAGCCTGCGTTTAGTCGTTCTGCTTGGTTACCTCATCGGGTAATAATAATTAAAGTGGGGATTAGAGTGGCTTCAAATAAAATGTAGAATATAATTAGTTCTATGGCTGTAAAGGTTATAATTAAGAGTAACTGTAGGAGAATAAGCATTGTGATATATAGTTTTTTTCGAGTCAGAGTTTCTTTTGATAAATGGGACTGACTGGCTATTAGTATTAGTGGTAATAATCATGTTGTTAATACCAGTAGAGGTGCAGAGAGTGGGTCTGTGAAAAATAATAGTGAGTAGTTCAGGCTATTTTCATTTGATTGGTTTAGGTAGGTAAGGCTGATAAGGCTGATTAGTATACTGTAGGCTGTTGAGTTAATTCAAATTATGTTAGGTTTAGATAGTCATGTCAAAGGTATTAATATGATAGTGGGTATAATGATTTTTAGCATTGTAGTAGGTTTAGATTTTGTACATAATCGGTCCCATATGTGTTAGATACTATTACTAGGAGGGATAGGCCTAATGCTGCTTCACAGGCGGCAAATACTAATAAAATGATAGGGGCTATATTAGCTAGTGTAAAATGATTATTTAGAATAACTACAGTTATTATGACAAATAGGGATAATATTATGCCTTCTAAGCAGAGGAGGGAAGACATCAGGTGGGATCGATATACTAGTATTCCTGTAAGGGATATAATGAAGGCTAGAAAAATGTTAATATATACAATAGACATTTGATAATTATAGTTCTTACTATAATCTAATGAGTCGAAATCATTTGTTTTGGTTTAAACTAATTATCATATTCAGCTCATTCTAATCCTTTTTGAGTTCATTCATAAGCTAGGCTTGCAGCTAGGAGGGAAATTAACAATAGTGCTATGATGAGTATTGTTAGTAGATTATTTGTTTGTGAGGCTCAGGGTAGGGGTAATAAAAGGGCAATTTCTAGATCAAATAATAAGAATGTAATGGCTACTAAAAAGAATTTTATTGAGAAGGGTAGACGAGCAGATCCTATTGGGTCAAATCCACATTCATATGGGCTTGCTTTCTCAGCGTAAATGTTTAATTGGGGTAATCAAAATGCGATTAGTACGAGTAATGTTGATAGTAAGGTATTGGTAAATAAGACTAGGACTATGTTTATTATTTCTTTTCGGGCTATTACCGAAACTAGCTGATTGGAAGTCAGCTGTACTAGTTAATACTAAAGAAATAAGATCCTCATCAATAAATAGAGACATATAGGAATAGTCATACTACATCTACGAAATGTCAATATCAAGCAGCAGCTTCAAATCCGAAATGGTGGTTAGATGTAAAGTGAAATTTTAATTGACGAAAAAAGCAGACAATTAGGAAAGTAGAACCAATAATTACATGAAGTCCGTGAAATCCTGTTGCTATAAAAAAGGTAGATCCGTATACCCCGTCTGAAATTGTGAATGATGTTTCGTAATATTCAGAGGCTTGTAGCAGTGTAAAATATACTCCTAGGGAGATGGTAATGAATAGGGCTTGTAGTATGTGTTTTCGGTTACCTTCTATGAGACTATGATGGGCTCAGGTAATTGATACTCCGGAGGCTAATAATACAGAGGTATTAAGTAGTGGGACTTCTAAGGGATTTAGGGGTGAAATGCCTGTAGGTGGTCAGCAACCTCCTAGTTCTGGAGTTGGAGCGAGGCTTGAATGATAAAAAGCCCAGAAAAAACCTGCAAAAAAGAATACCTCTGAAATAATAAAGAGGATTATTCCATATCGTAATCCTTTTTGAACAGTAGGGGTATGGTGACCTTGGAAAGTGCTTTCTCGAATAACGTCTCGTCATCATTGGTATATAGTTAATATGTTGGTTGTTAGGCCTAGGGTTAATAATAATATAGAGTTAAAGTGAAATCATATTGCTAATCCGGAGGTTATTAGTAGGGCTGAAAGAGCTCCTGTGAGTGGTCAGGGACTTGGATTTACTATGTGATAAGTGTGAGTTTGGTGGGTCATTAAGTGTTGTCGTGTAAATATAAGCTTACTAGTAAAGTGAAGACGTAGGCTTGAATAAGGGCTACAGCGAATTCAAGAATTGTTAATAAAATAAGAATAATGAAAGTAATAAGAGCAATGGAAGCATTAATGTTTATTAAGGCTAGAGTAGCCCCTCCAATTAGGTGTATTAGTAAGTGACCTGCGGTGATGTTGGCTGTTAGTCGTACGGCCAAGGCTATTGGTTGAATAAATAGACTAATAGTTTCAATAACTACAAGTATTGGGATTAAGGGTGGGGGTGTTCCTTGAGGTAAGAAATGTGCTAGGGATGATTTTGTTTTATGTCGAAACCCTGTAACCACAGTAGCAGCTCATAGGGGAATGGCCATTCCTAAGTTCATTGATAGTTGAGTGGTGGGTGTAAATGAATGTGGTAGCAGGCCTAGTAAATTAGTTGAGCCAATAAATATAATTAAGGATATTAATATTAAGGCTCAGGTTTGTCCTTTATGGTTATGAATACTCAATATTTGTTTTGCTGTTAATTGTACTAATCATTGTTGCAAGGAGATTAGGCGGTTATTAATTAGGCGATTAGGTGAGGGAAATAAGATACTTGGAAATATAATAATTAAGATAACAATAGGGAGTCCTATTATTGTAGGGGTAATGAAAGAGGTGAATAAATTTTCGTTCATTTTTTTTCTCAAGGACTAGGTTGTTTTGGTTTTGCTATTAATTTAAATTCTGGATTTGTTAGATATAAGTGTGTTGAAATTTTTAGTTGAAATACAATAAATAATGTAAGAATTATAGACATGATGGTGATTAGTCAAGTGGATGTATCTAACTGTGGCATATCATTAAGGAGAGATTTAAACTCTCAATCTTTAACTTAAAAGGTTAATGCTTATTTAGCTTCTTAATGGTCTTACAGTATGGATACTGATCACTTTTCAAAATATGTCAGTGGGACTAATTCAAGTACGATAGGTATAAAACTATGATTTGAGCCACAAATTTCTGAACACTGGCCATAATATAATCCAGGTCGAGTACCTATTAAAGTTGTTTGATTTAGTCGGCCTGGAATAGCGTCAGTTTTTAGGCCTAATGATGGAACGGCTCATGAGTGTAAAACATCTTCTGATGAGATGAGTATTCGGATAGTTATTTCTATGGGTAGAACTACTCGATTGTCTACTTCAAGAAGCCGTAATTCTCCAGGTTTTAGTTCTTGAGTGGGGATCATATATGAGTCAAAATTTAGGTCTTCATAATCTGTATACTCATAACTTCAATATCATTGGTGGCCTATAGTTTTTACAGTTAAAGATGGGTTGTTAATTTCGTCTATTATATAAAGGATTCGTAGTGATGGGAGAGCAATAAGAATAAGGATGATAGCTGGTAAAATGGTTCAAATAGTTTCTACTTCTTGGGCATCTATTGTGCTTGTATGTGTGAGTTTAGTTGTTAGTATTAGTGAAATAATATAAAGGACTAAAGAGCTAATTAGAAATACAATTATTAACGTATGGTCATGAAAGTGTAGTAATTCCTCTATAATAGGTGAGGTAGCATCTTGAAAGCCTAGTTGAAAGGGGTATGCCATAGAGACACAAAGGATTTAAACCTATAACTTAACTTTGACAAAGTCATGTAATTTTTTTACTAGTACCTCTCATTGAGAAAGACATAATGGTTATGATGTTGGCTTGAAACCAATTTTTGGGGGTTCAATTCCTTCCTTTCTTATTTTTGAGATACATAAGCTGGTTCTTCAAATGTATGGTAAGGAGGAGGACATCCATGTAGTCATTCTAGATTAGTTGGAGTTAATTCTACCGTTGCTACTTCTCGTTTAGATGCGAAGGCTTCTCAGATTATAAATATTATCAACATTACTGCTGTCAGTGAAATAAAAGAGCCTATTGAGGAAATTGTATTTCAAGTTGTATATGCGTCTGGGTAATCGGAATAGCGTCGAGGTATGCCAGATAATCCTAGGAAATGTTGGGGAAAGAATGTTATATTAACGCCTACAAATATAATTGTAAAGTGGATTTTTGCTCAAGTATTATCAAGAGTATATCCTGAGAATAATGGGAATCAGTGAACGAAGCCTCCTATAATAGCGAATACAGCTCCCATTGATAATACATAATGAAAATGGGCTACTACATAATATGTATCGTGAAGAACAATATCTAATGAAGAGTTTGCTAATACAATGCCTGTTAAGCCACCTACAGTAAACAGGAAAATAAAGCCTAAGGCTCATAGTATGGCGGGAGATCATTTAATATTCCCTCCATGAAGAGTTGCGAGTCAGCTAAATACTTTTACTCCAGTAGGGATGGCAATGATTATGGTAGCTGATGTGAAGTATGCTCGTGTATCAACATCTATTCCCACGGTAAATATGTGATGAGCTCATACAATAAAACCTAGAAAGCCAATAGATATCATTGCTCAAACCATACCCATATAACCAAAAGGCTCTTTTTTACCTGAATAATAGGTGACGATATGTGAAATTATTCCAAAGCCTGGTAAAATTAAAATATAGACTTCTGGGTGTCCAAAGAATCAGAATAAGTGTTGATATAAAATAGGGTCCCCTCCTCCAGCAGGATCAAAGAAAGTGGTATTTAAATTTCGATCAGTTAATAACATAGTAATACCAGCTGCTAAAACTGGTAGTGATAAGAGTAGTAAAACAGCAGTAATTAAGACAGATCAAACAAATAAAGGTGTTTGATACTGAGATATAGCAGGTGGTTTTATATTAATAATTGTAGTGATGAAATTAATAGCTCCTAGAATTGAAGATACACCTGCAAGATGGAGAGAAAAAATAGTTAGATCCACGGATGCTCCTGCATGGGCTAGATTGCCGGCTAAGGGAGGATAAACAGTTCATCCGGTTCCTGCTCCGGCTTCCACTATTGAAGATGCAAGTAGAAGTAGGAAGGATGGAGGAAGAAGTCAGAAGCTTATATTGTTTATTCGTGGGAATGCTATATCAGGGGCTCCAATTATTAAAGGTACTAATCAGTTCCCGAACCCTCCGATTATAATAGGTATAACTATAAAGAAAATTATGACAAATGCATGGGCAGTAACGATAACATTGTAAATTTGATCATCTCCTAATAAAGTACCAGGTTGGCCAAGTTCTGCTCGAATTAAAAGACTAAGAGCAGTACCCACTATTCCGGCTCAGGCACCAAATAAGAGATAAAGAGTACCAATATCTTTATGATTGGTAGAGAATAGTCAGCGGTTTATGAACATAGGTAAAATGGCTGAGTAAAGCATTAGACTGTAAATCTAAGCATAGAGGTTCTAGTCCTCTTTTTGCCAAGCTTCGTAGTGAGGAAATCATATTGAATTGCAAATTCAAAGAAGCAGCTTTAACGCTGCCGGGGCTTCTCCCGCCTTTTTTTTTAGGCGGCGGGAGAAGTAGATTGAAGCCAGTTGGTTAGGGTATTTAGCTGTTAACTAAAATTTCGTGGGATGAAAGCCCACCAATCTAGGGAGGGCTTAGCTTAATTAAAGTGTTTGATTTGCAATCAATTGATGTAAGATAGGTTCTTGCAGTCCTTAGGATGATATATTATTCAGGAGTTAAATCGATGAAGGATTTGCTTAGAGCTTTGAAGGCTCTTGGTCTGGTTTAACCTAAACTCCTATTCCAGAATTGAGATTATTGGTGTAAGTGGAATTAGTATGGTTGATATAACAATAAGAGGGGGAAGGAGGATTATTTTTTTTGTATTTTCAAATTGTCATTTTATTTTTATGTTATTTGTTGAAGGGAATATAGTTAATGCTGTGGCATATGTGAGTCGTATGTAGAAGTATAAGTTTAATAGTGCTGTAATAGCTAATAATGTGGGTAAAATGATTATTTCATTTTTGGTTAGTTCTTGGATAATTATTCATTTTGGAATGAAGCCTGAGAGTGGTGGGAGGCCTCCTAGGGATAATATTAGTGTTAGGATTAGTGAAGTAATTAGAGGTGTTTTATTTCATGTTTGTGAAAGGGCTAGGGTTGTTGTGGCTGAATTGTGAATAAATAATATAAATGTAGATACTGTTATAATAATGTAGAGAATTAGATTTAGGAATATTATTGTGGGGTTATAAATTAGGATTGCTGATATTCATCCTATATGGGCGATTGAAGAGTATGCTAGGATTTTTCGTAGCTGTGTTTGGTTCAGTCCTCCTCATCCTCCTACTAGTACTGATAGAATGGCTATTGGTAGTAGTAGGTTGGGGTTGATGTTAGATGAGATTTGGTATAGAACTGATAGGGGTGCAATTTTTTGTCAAGTTAATAGAATTATACCTGAGTATAGAGAGATTCCTTGTGTAACTTCGGGGACTCAGAAGTGAAATGGGGCTAGGCCTAGTTTTATTGTTAGGGCAATGGTTATTAAAGTTGATGCTATGAAGTTAAGGTTATTTGATACTGTTCATTGTCCTGAGTACAGGAGATTAATAATGATTCCTATTATTAAAATTATGGATGCAGTAGCTTGTATTAGGAAATATTTTGTGGAAGCTTCTATGGCTCGTGGGTTGAATTTTTTTATTAGAATGGGGATTACAGCTAGTATGTTTATCTCAAATCCGATTCAGATTAATATTCAATGGGAGCTTGTTAGTACGATTATGGTTCCTAAGATAACGGTTGATATAATGATGATGAGAATAGGAGGTTTAATTAGTACGGGAAGGATGTAAACCAACATTTTCGGGGTATGGGCCCGATAGCTTATTTAGCTGACCTTACTTTAGAATGTGGTGTAATGTGGTAGCACGAAGATTTTTGAATTCTTAAGATTAGGTTCAAGTCCTATAATTCTAGAAATAAGAGGGTTTAAACCTCTATTATTTACTCTATCAAAGTAACTCTTTTGTCAGACATATTTCTATGTTAGGGGTGGAATGCTTGCTGTGATAATAGGTAAGGATACGTGTCATATACATAGGGCTAGGGTGAGGGGTAGGAAGTTTTTTCATAATAGGTGTATGAGCTGGTCATATCGGAATCGTGGGTAAGATGCTCGAATTCATAGGAAAGTGATTGTTAGAAGCAGGGTTTTAATAGTAAAATTAACAGTGTAAAGTTCTGGTATGTAGGGGCTGTGAAATGCTCCAAAGAATAAGATTGTTGTGAGAATGTTTATTATGATAATATTAGCATATTCTGCTAGGAAGAAGAGGGCGAAGGGACCTGCTGCATATTCTACATTAAATCCGGAGACAAGTTCTGATTCTCCTTCTGTTAGATCAAAAGGAGCTCGATTAGTTTCTGCTAGTGTTGAGATGAATCATATTATGGCTAGGGGCCATGAGGGGATGATTAATCATATATGTTCTTGAGTGGTGATTAGTGTAGATAGTGTAAAGGATCCGTTTATTAGAAGCACTGATAAGAGGATAATAGCTAATGTAACTTCATAAGAAATTGTTTGAGCTACAGCTCGTAGGGCCCCAATGAGAGCGTATTTTGAGTTTGAGGCTCATCCGGATCATAGGATGGAGTATACAGCTAGGCTTGATATAGCTAATATAAATAGGACTCCTAAGTTTATGTTGATAAGTGGGTAGGGTATAGGTAGGGGAACTCATATGGTTAGGGCTAGAGATAGGGCTAAAATGGGAGCTATAATGAATATGGATACAGAGGATGTAAGGGGTCGGAGAGGTTCTTTAGTAAAGAGTTTCACGGCGTCTGCAACAGGTTGGAGTAATCCATATGGTCCTACAATGTTTGGTCCTTTGCGAAATTGTATATATCCTAACACTTTTCGTTCGACTAATGTTAGGAAAGCTACGGCGAGGAGAATAGGGGCAATTAATGAGATGATATTAATTATAAACATAGTGTTAGGGAGAGGAATTGAACCTCTGAATATAAAGGTTTAAGTTTTATGCAATTACCGGGCTCTGCCACCCTAACAAACCCGAGCTCTTGGGCAATGTATGTAAGAAACTGTCTAGATTAAGATTATATCATCTATTGGGTTGGAGGCGCTTTTGTGAAGTGGGCCTCATTTCTCTTGTCCTTTCGTACTGGGAGAAGTTATTAAATAGATAGAAACCGACCTGGATTGCTCCGGTCTGAACTCAGATCACGTAGGATTTTAATCGTTGAACAAACGAACCTTTGATAGCTGCTGCACCATCGGGATATCCTGATCCAACATCGAGGTCGTAAACCCTATTGTCGATATGGACTCTAAAATAGGATTGCGCTGTTATCCCTAGGGTAACTTGTTCCGTTGATCAAATAATTTTTGGATCAATAAGTGATGTAATACTTTTGACTAGTTAGTCTAGATTAAAATCATTCGGAGGTTATTTTGTTCTCCGAGGTCACCCCAACCTAAATTGCGGATCCATTTAAAGAGTTGTTGTTCCTGTTGGTATTTATTAGTCTTTTTGGATCTGTTAATTGAAGCTCCATAGGGTCTTCTCGTCTTATTTTTATATTCCCGCCTCTTCACGGGAAGGTCAATTTCACGGATTGGAAGTAAGAGACAGTTAAACCCTCGTGTGGCCGTTCATACGAGTCCCTATTTAGAGAACAAGTGATTATGCTACCTTTGCACGGTCAGGATACCGCGGCCGTTTAACTAATGTCACTGGGCAGGCAGTGCCTCTAATACTAGACATGCTAGAGGTGATGTTTTTGGTAAACAGGCGGGGTTTGTGTTTGCCGAGTTCCTTTTACTTCTTTTAATCTTTCCTTGATTGCATACCTGTGTCGGGTTAACAGTTGATTTGATATTTGATTTATTGTTGGGTTGTTTTTATCATATTGTTAACTATCAGTGGTTATCCGCTCTGATATAAACTTATGCAAGGAGAAAATATTTCTTGTTACTCATATTAGCATTGTTTCTTCTATTATTAAATAGATTAGCCCAGTATTAGTTTTAGGAGTTGGTTGCATATTTTTGGGATTAAGTTATATAAATTGTTGAGCTTGAACGCTTTCTTAATTGATGGCTGCTTTTAAGCCAACTATGGTTGTGTAAATGCTTACTCTCTAAAAAAGGCTGTATCCTAGGTCTAAAAAGCTGTACCTTTTTAGACTATATTTTAAACTTACATTAGAATTATTAGGTTTTTTAGGTAAGTTTAAAGTTGAACTAAAATTCTATTCTGGGCAACCAGCTATCACCAGGCTCGTTTGGCGTTTCACCTCTACCTATAAATCTTCTCACTATTTTGCAACATAGACGAGTTCATTCTGTAAAGATTGTTCATAGGTAGCTCGTCTGGTTTCGGGGAATCTAGCTTAAGTTCTCTTTGTTAGATTATGTCTAGCTAGCTCATTATGCAAAAGGTACAAGGGGTAATCTTTGCTGTATTGTGCTTTTAATAGTTTCTTTCATCGTTCCCTTACGGTACTATCTCTATAGCGCCAAATTTAAATTTCTATCTCCTATACTTTTAAGGGTAACTAAATGTTTTGATTTATTGTTTTGTGGTAGTTGAATTTGTAGATGTTTGGGCTAGTTTTGGCTCAAGATGGTCAGTTTGATGTGAAATCTTCTGGGTGTAAGCCAGATGCTTTGTTTAAGCTACATCTTGTTTATCCAAGCACACTTTCCAGTATGCTTACCTTGTTACGACTTGTCTCCTCTTGTGTTTATATAATTTTTTAGATATGAGGTTGTGTGATATTATTAATACTTGAGGAGGGTGACGGGCGGTGTGTGCGTGCTTCATGGCCCTATTCAACTAAGCTCTCTATTCTTAGTTTACTACTAAATCCTCCTTTAGTTCTTAGTTTCATAAGAACTTTCGTGGAAGTGTTCTAGTATAGAAAATGTAGCCCATTACTTCCCGTCCCATGGGTTACACCTTGACCTAACTTTTTTATGTTGGGGTGTTTGTGCTTACTATTCTTCCTTTTTAGGGTTTGCTGAAGATGGCGGTATATAGACTGAATTAGCAAGGGATGGTGAGGTATATCGGGGTTTATCGATTATAGAACAGGCTCCTCTAGAGGGATATAAAGCACCGCCAAGTCCTTTGAGTTTTAAGCTGTTGCTAGTAGTTCTCTGGCGGATAAATTTGTTTGATTAGTTATCTAGGTTTAGGGCTAAGCATARTGGGGTATCTAATCCCAGTTTGAGTCTTAGCTATCGTGTGGTGGATATATTAAAGTTACTTTCGTGGTATATTTTTGTGTTAACTGTAGCTTTTTACAGCTTAGTTAAGACTTAACTTTAGTGAGGAGTATTTTCTGTAACACGCTTTACGCCGTAGGGCCATTAGTTCGGGTTAATCGTATGACCGCGGTGGCTGGCACGAAATTTACCAACCCTATTTTAATATAACTTAGTCGAACTTTCATTCATGGCTTAATTTTTGTCACTGCTGTATCCCGTAGGGGTGTGGCTTAGCGAGGTGTTATGAGCTACATTTATTGTGTGCTTGATACCTGCTCCTTTATGTCATGGATGACTTGAAGGGCATTCTCACCGGGGTGCGGAGGCTTGCATGTGTAATTTTATTAATAACTAATGGTAAGGCTAGGACCAAACCTTTGTGTTTATGGAGCCTGATGGCACATCTAGGCATTTTCAGTGCCTTGCTTTATGTTTAAGCTACATTAAC